TACTCTGATGGATTGTTATCGTGTATTGCTTAATTGAAGCATACCAAGCCTTTCATTCATTTTATTGAAAGGCTTGGTATGCTTCAATTGTTTGGTGTTATTCTTCATACTTCTTCCCATTCCATCAATAATGGATATGTGCAGTTCCCCTGCATCCAGCAGGAATTGAACCCGCGAGTTCGCCAATTATGAGTTGGGCGCTTTAACCATTCAGCCATGGATGCTGGATAAAGATCATCAACATATTCATTCTATAATATGAGTATAGACTCAGATCTAAATTTGGGTAGTTCGGGATTGGGACCCATTTACATTCTTTCTCTCATACTTGATTCATGTCAAATATTCTCAATAGACATTCAAATAACATTTCATTGAATTAATTTGATAATAAGCCATACAACTTGTTCGAGAGTTGAGAGTTAGTCATCGATCTTGCTTTGATCCCCTATCAGAGGTCACCGACCCACATAAGAACAAACGTTAGCTCATTTTTTATTCTTGGAAGAAATGACTGTAGATAGATAAATTGGTTTTTTCCGGGGCGGACGTAGCCAAGTGGACCAAGGCAGTGGATTGTGAATCCACCACGCGCGGGTTCAATTCCCGTCGTTCGCCCATAAAAGAAGATAAAAAAAATCGGACTGGATCCGATTCGTTGTCATTTTCATATTTCGGTGAAAATAAATTATATCCATGGGATATAATGGTATCGGTTGGTTGACACGAGATTTACAATTATATGAAATCAATATATGCTATTAATATTCTATTTATTGGGATAAAAAAAAAGGGAGAGGTAAGGGGGGGGTTTCAAATAAATGAAAAAAAGAAGAAGACCCTGGATAATCAAATTGGAAGAGATACAAAGTTATCAATTTCTATTTCTATACAATCCATGGACCAAATCCAATTTGATTAGATTGTTAATTCAAATCCTTTCACGTCGGGAGCGCCTTATAAAGCTTTTTGATCCTAGAATTCTCAGTACGTTGCTTTTCCGCGATCTACGGAAAAGCAATCCATATTTTTTGGTCAAAGGTATAGTAGTACTTACATTATCGATCCTCATATATCGCTTCAATCATCAAAGTAGTATGATTGATAGAAAAAATTTCTATTTGATTAAACTCTTTCCTATCCATAACTTTATGGAACTTGGAAATGAAACACCGGAAGAATATTTAAAACCTTTCACTCAAAATTGGTTGAGATTTCCGCATCTTTTAATATCTTTCCAATTGAAAAGATATTACAATCGGCATTTTGATCCCATTAGTTTCAATTCAGGATATGGCAAGAACACGAACAAGAAGGATGAGATGATCTCGAAGAATCAAGGACCGAGCGAAACTCATTCGGAAAATGATGAGAAAGATATCAATTTGAAGATTGATTCAACTCTTAATTCAACCGAAAATGAGTATTGGAAACCTGAAAAATATCTTTGTGAAGATCCATTCACAAGGAATAAAACGGAGATTGAGCAACGAAGAAAAAGATCAATTCTTTGGGATCTTTCTTTTATTGAAAGAGAACAAACAAAAATAGAATCGGATTTGTCCTCAAAGTGTTTATCAAAACATTATCCAATCTCTTGGGCGAAAGAATTATTTACAGAAGATCAAAGATATACAGAAGATAATTCCTTTCCTTTGGAGAGGAAAAGATTCATTGAAAATTTTACAAAATCAATTCGTTATTCTTTTTTTTACATATTGCCAATAGATGAACCATGTATGGGTGGTCCTAGTGCTACTAAAAAGCCCATTGAAGATTTCAACTTATCCAAAAGGTTTTTCAAAATAAAAAAAAAGGTTTTTTCAAAAGATTTAAGGGATTCAAAATCCTATTCATTAATGAATAGGATAGTTGATCTATGGAAGATCAAAACATATTTTGAAATTGAAAATCCTTCCTCGAATTGTGCTATACGGAGTTTTACTCTGCCTTGGAATCTATTTTCTGCATTCTGTGATCAAAGCAAAGGAAAATACATATTGCACAAAAATTGTCTGGAAATGACAGATCAATTAACTCTATCAATAACTAAGCCTAGTCAGGTTCATGATAAAATTTCATTTTTTATTTATTATAAAATGAATCCATTATATGAACTCAACAAGAATGGATCGTTGAGATCGGATCGGATCTTCAATCACAGAGAAAAATGGAAGAATCAATCTTTATGGGTCCTACTCAATATTATTGATAAAGCGGATGATTATTTAGATCAAATAATCGACAAACAATTGAGCCAAATCGATTCCAAAAATTGCTTGGAGATAGGAACTCCCTTTAACAATTATAGAACTGAAGCTTTGGGTTGGTATGAATCAATTAAGTATAACATTGACAGCAGGTATTCGGAAAATTTATTAAATAGATTCTATTTTATAAATAGGCTCAGTCGCAATTTAAAGGATCAAATTCTAAAAAATTTTATAGAAAATGAAAATTTGAATAATGTAACGAAAGATACAATTGACCGGCATTCATCAAGTTGGAAAAAATTTAAGAGAGAATGGTTCAACCATTCTATTATTCGAATTGATAAACATATCAATCGGAATTTGAATGTGTACAAATGGTCCAATCAGAACGAATACTTTTTTAAATATTTAAAACAGGTTTTTTCTAAAAAAAACTATTTTAAAATAGTGTTCGATCCAATTGAATTATGTACTAATACTAATCGAGATTCAATTGGTTGGTCTATGTTTTTCTCCCTTTCTGAAAGTACTGTAAAGCTCTTAAACTCGAAGTTCGATATTTTAATTTATTTTTTTGATTTTGCATTTCATGGGCTCCAAAGTAATAATTATAGACTATTAAATCAGTTGTTAGATCCAACTGGTACTCTAATCGTTCGTTTAAAAAAATTTTTAAACTTTAATCTTTCACAAAGATCGAAATTATTGATTGATGAAGGAACAATTGCACCATTTGTTACGAATAAGATACCAATTAATCCATTGATTATTGACTTTTTCGATAATGAAAATAATAGCATGGAATCATTTGATAACACTTATTTTTCGACGATATCCAACGATCGAGACAATTGGTTGAATCCTGTGAAACTATCTGATCAGAGCTCATTGATAGCTTCTTTTCACGGAGCAAATACGCTCCAATTTTTTGATTATTTGCATCATACTCGGCCAAATTATAGGAATAGATTACCTTCTGATATGAAAAGATTTTATATAAAAAGGAATAATTTTACATATGGACAATTATTCAATCTTTTGATCATACACAACAATCTATCTTCCTTGCCCATTGGTGAAATAGGACCCGTTCACTCAGAAAAAGAGACTATTTCATTCATAAAATCACAAGTATCTAACATATTATTACCTAAATATTTAAAACGAAAACGAAGTGGTGACCAAACGTTTGTATTAATCTATGATTTGTACAGATCCTTCAATTTACTAACTCGATTGAATCCATTCGTTCGTGACAAGAGATATCTTTCTTCGATCGAAGAGATTTCTACAACACCTTTAACAAAAGAACAAATAGTCAATTTTGAAAAAACTTTTTGCCAACCTTTTTTTAATAGATCCGATTCAGAAGAAAACAGCTTTGATCAGTGCTTTAAAAGGGGTTTCAATTCAAACGTGGGTCTTATTCAAACTCGATCTTATCAAGATGATTTACTATCCGAAATGTTTTCCAATAAGAACGAGGAAATTTTTCCCCGTATTCAAGATTGGTTTGTAACCGAATGTTTAAAAAACATAATAGTAAACGAAGACATAGATGGAAGGAGTACCCTTTCTAATTCATCTAAAGAGGAACAGAATATTTATAGGATCTCTCAAATAGATAGTATTTTTTCAAAATGGGATTTGTTCAAAACATATATGCCCTGGTTTTTTACCTCTGCATGGTGTAAATATCTTGAAAATATGCTTTTAGATACTCTTTCGGAGATATTACTACATGGCAGTAATCCATTTGTATCTATTTTGCAAAATATTAAGCATTATATTTTGCTTAAACGGAATATATTGTGGGAACTTTCTCATCCATTATGGGAACCTATACAATGTAAATTGAGAACGAATCTTATGAATAAGTTTTTTTTTCCAAGTAATAATTTCAAGGATTTTTTCCCTTCCTGCAAGGATTTTTTAATAGAGGAAACTAGTGATCGAGAGAAGTCATCAGTTCCATTCATATGGACACATCTGAGATTACTAAATGCTCGGGGGTATAAATATGGGATTCTTATCCCTTTTTTCGTTCTTGGGTATTCTATTCTTCAATATTTTAAAGTTATTTCTTTCACCTTTATCAATATAAAGACATACTTTGAACTCATCAAGTATTTAAAGCATCCATCATACGTGATAGAGTTGCAAAAAAGGATTAATCCTCCCGTGCCTAATAGCTTTCTCTATTATACAATAGACAGACCCCGTTCTCTTTCAGATATTATTAATAGTTTTTTTTCTATGAAGAGGAAGAGGAAGAGGAAGAGGAAGAGGAAGACGAAGAATAGAAATATAAACTTGCTTATAACTATAATAAGAGAGTTGAACGGATTGTGCTCTAGTATGGATATCTCCGAAAAAGAGATACACTTACTAGTTCAGTTTCTAATGACGGAAAAAAACCTTTTTCAATTTGAATCAAATTTGACTTACAGTCATAATTTCTTCAAGAATGAATTTGGAGATCAAATCATTAGACAGCCAGGGCTTATTCACTTACGATATTTGGCCTACACTTATCAAAAAGGTCTAATTAATTACGGGTTCAATCCATTTTGTTTAGCAGAAAGATGGGTATTCCTTGCTTTTTGTCAGAAGATTACCTCTTCACAAATATTGTGTCAAACCAACCCCACATTTCATGGAAAACCTTTCTCACTCCACTCAGGATCATTACTTTTCAAAGGGATTTTACTGATAGGTCCTATGGGAACTGGCCGATCCTATTTGGTCAAAAGTCTAGCAGCAGACTCATATGTTCCTTTAATAAGAATATCTCTGAAGAAGCTCTGGTATGGTGAGTATTTAGATTACCCTGTTGAACGTATTCCTACTGAGTTTGATCCTTTTGTGAAAGACAAAATGGAAGATTTCCATATTACCTTAGAATTGGCGAAAAGCATGTCTCCTTGCATAATATGGATTCCAAACATTCATGAACTGAATTTAAATGAGGCAGCTAACTATTTATTTGGTTTTGGCTTCACTGACTTGTTCCTTAGTGTATTAATGAACAATCTCTTTAGACTTAGAGATGGTGAGAAAGATTCTATGAGAAATATTCTTGTTATTGCTTCGACTCATATCCCCCAAAGAGTGGATCCAGCTCTAATAGCTCCAAATCGATTAGATAGATCGATCAATATTCGAATGCTTGTTATCCCACAACGACAAAGGGAATTTCCTATTCTTTTATGTAGCAAAGGATTATACTCGGGAAAATGTCCCGATGAATTTGGATCTATAACCATAGATTATGATGCACGAGATCTAGCAGCACTGGCCGATGAAGCCTTAATACTTAGTATTACCCGAAATAAATCAGTTATAGACACTAATACAATTCGATCCGCTATTTATAGGCAAATTTTTCATTTACAATCTATGGATAATCAGGTTGGATCCGGTCAAAATGACGAAAGAATTATCTACAAAGTAGGAAAGGCTTTTATACAAAATACGCTTAGAAGAAATTCTCCCATGAATCCTCTATCTACCAAAAAGGAATTATGGAAGAAAAGGTTTTGTTATTTGTCCGAATGGTATTTAGAACCTTCGATTGCTGAAACAACTATGAAGGAATTGACCATACTTCCCCATATTTTGGGTTGCTTGGCCGGATCAGCGGCTCGAGATTCTTGGTCTATATCAGAACGAAATAGAGAGAATTGGATTCCTTTCGATAAATTAGCTGAGCATGATCTTGATATAGCTTCTAGTCTTTTAGAAAGTATTCTGGTGGAGTTTCCATTTTCTAGGTTAGGAATATGTCGGGGTAAGTCCAATAAGGATCAGATCACATTTGCTCCTCAACTCAAAATGAGAGATCATCTAGATATGATACGATTTATGAAAGAATATGAATTGAAGTTTACTCCCGGCGCAAAACAAAGGGATATGGATGAAGAATTCATAAAGAAAGAATATGAATTGAAGTTTACTCCTGACGCAAAACAAAGGGATATGGATGAAGAATTCATAAAGAACGTAGTTTGGACTCCTAGGATCTGGCGTCTTAGTTTTCTTCGCAGTAATAGATTCGATCATATAAAAACACCCAATTCATTGGGATCTTCGTATCAGTTCGGATCGTTAAGAAAACGGCAGATGGACAGATCTAAATTTCCTATACAATATCCGAAGCAATATAAATACTCTAAGAAACCACTGTTCTTTATAGGAAGACGATTTCTTTGGGATTCCTTCCTATTTCAAGAGCAGCGCCCTGTGTTTTCACGCCGAGAATTTTTCGCAAATGAAGAACTGCTGAAAAGGCTTTATATTACTTATGGTGCAAGAAGATTAAGAGCACAACCTGATTTTTTACCTAAAAAAAGTATCCAAAGTTTTTTTCGTAGATATGATTCAAAATCCACGATCAATTCGGTTTTGTTCATGACTTTTTGGAAACCATTGTCTCTTAGACATAGACATATCGAGCATTTCAAACGCATTCAAGCGATTGGTATCCAATTGGAACGTATGCAGCCATATTTTCCTATATATTCATATCACCGTTGGTTGACCGAAAATTCGAGAGAAAGGGTTGACCGCTTCCAATCGTTAATTCATCGCCAAAGATGGCTCGGAACCAATAGGTTATTATCTAATGAATCTTTTCTTTATAATACTCTATTCGAGAGTTATCAATATTTATCAAATCTGTTCCTATCTAACAGAATGTTATTGGATCAAATTACAAAGACATTGTTGGAGAAGAAATGGCTTTTTCCCAATGAAATTGAACACTCAATTCATACAACAGGATTAAGATTTGATATCAGCTGGGAGAATCTGGAATGAAGTAAAAGAAAATTGACCGGGCAGTAGGGTCGTGGGAATCAATGAGAGGTTCTACATATGCTCCAATTTAAGATCCTATAAAGACTTGATAGATCTTTAATTTGAGGTTCCTCACTCCGAGATCTCGACCATGTAAGAGTAAGCATAGTCTAGTAGATAATATCTCATTAAGTTAACTAGACTATGCTTACTCCTTATTTACTCTATTTCGGTTCTAGCATTCTTTTTTTTCCCACACTATTTGAAGAGAGGAAAGGATAGAGTCACAGGATCCGACATGGATATAGTTGGTGAGGTTCGGTCGTAACTCCCGTATATTGCAAGATCTTGAGAGAGGTGGTATCTGGTCAATCTATGTATCGATCTTCTCAATCTGTGTCCTTAATGAAATATACCTCATAATACGAGGGTGTATTCGGAATGGACTCCTCATTAGGTAGAGAAGATCTGATCCTACCTGTGATCCACTGTCCTATTCCAACAGCGTTAACTTGTAGGTAATCGATCGTCGGAATACCTCGTATCAACAGAGAATCTATCTCAATCTATTGAGATACTCTACGAGATTTGCCATTGAATTGCTCATTCAATAAGCATGAGCAATATTATGCCTTGAAGAGGACTCGAACCTCCACGCTCTTAAGCACGAGATTTTGAGTCTCGCGTGTCTACCATTTCACCATCAAGGCATCCCAAAAGGAAATTCTATTCCATTCATATATATATGAAAAATATCCTGATCTATGAATGAACATATGTTAGAGATAGCGTATTCGAGTATTGATATACGATTGGTCATATAGGTTCATCATAAAATTTTTTTTTATCTGGAGGAGATTTCCTATAAATAAACAAGACGACTGAACATCCTTTCTTTTTCAATTCAATAGAAACCTAAAGAATTGAATATGGTACAAAATAAAAAATATTTTCAAAAACTTTAACTTTTTTCGGTAAAAGTGATGTCTTGGTCCGAGTGGAGGTAGGGGTAACAGTCCTTTTCTTTCTCTTTTCCACATGTCCATAGAAACATTTATAAAAAAGAAAGATAGATATCTATTCAATCTATTTTATTAGAGAGGTAATAATTTGTAAAATTAATCGCACTTCTTCCCTTCATAAGGGGTCCATTGATGAAAAGAGACTGGAAAAAGTAAAGTTCGGACCCAATTCCTACAGTTATG